ACTTAGATTTATTAGATTTGTTGCTAAAATATCAGTATTAAACCCGAAACTTCCGGCGGATGGCCAGTAACCCAAGCAAAGAAAAGAATCGGTTATATTTTTCATATGATTGCATCTCCTTTTATAGATAGACTAATTATCTTTCTACGATTCCTATTTTTCGATTTTTTTATTAGTTTTTTAGATGATATTTATAGAGTATTTATATTCTATATATTACATATATTACTATATTTCTATATAATTAGAATAATCATAAGAAAATTCCCACCTCTTCCTATTCATTCATATTAATTATTAGTAATAATATTCTATATATTAGAGATATTAGAGAATATAGAATATATTTTTTAATAAATATATTCTATATTTTGTTTGAATTGGTTAGTCAATTGAAAGATTACCCATAAGACTGATACTTATTAGAATTAGAAACTAGTTTTTATGTCAATTGCAAAATTTATAGTTGTTTTCAACACTTTCTAAAAACTTTCTAAATTCAAAAAAAAAGGGGGGGGTTTCTTTGAACTAAAAAGGGGAAGTAAGAAGGCGAATCCTTATATTAATCCCTCACCCTTAAATCCGTCCTTCCCTTGTGTTCTTGTTTTGTTTAAGATTAAACAAAGGGGTTCGCAAATAAAAGAGCTAATGCTACAACCAGCCCATAAATAGTTAAAGCTTCCATAAAAGCCAGACTAAGTAATAAAGTACCCCGGATTTTTCCCTCTGCTTCCGGTTGTCGCGCAATCCCTTCTACAGCTTGTCCTGCAGCTGTGCCTTGACCAACTCCAGGTCCAATAGAAGCAAGCCCAACGGCCAACCCAGCAGCAATAACAGAAGCGGCAGAAATCAGTGGATTCATGAGAAGTTCCTCCTATCCCAAATAAAATAAAGAAAAGAAATAGTTAATGATATAATCAACCAAGAAATTATGACTTAATTATTTTATTCTTAATATTTATCTTTTTCTAGTCGAAGTTTAATTCAAAATTTCAAACTGAAATAATAATCTTTATTGAACTATTCGAATTACTTCGATATTTTTTTTGTTTCTACCCATGTCGTTTTTTGTGAATACATACAAATTTTGTTCTTATCTTAAATCCATTCTTTCTTTTTCTTGATTTAATTTTTTTAGTCATTCAATATTCAATTCACAATTACAACAGATGAAACAGAAGAGCTTCCTTTTTCGCATCCGCATATAAATTGAGAGTAGTACCAGGACAAATTTAGATCTATAGTCATATATAACTAGTGAATATCTAATATGACATATACATGTGTTTCTTCCATACCGTAAACCAATTGGTTGTGTCTTAGATTCAATCGTATTCGAGAATCATTCTTTGAAACCTCCAAAAAAAGAAAGAGTTGTCTTATAGCGATTAGATTATACTAATCTATTCAAATCTAATACTCTAAGAATGAATATTTTTTCGAATCTAATAATAATATTAAATAACCGAATAAAACTATTTAATATGTTCGAATTGAATGAAAAAAAAAGAATCTTCATTGGAGTAAAATACAAATAGGTCAAACAAAAACAAAGAGTATTTTTAGGAAAAATAGGAAAAAGATCTTTTAGATAGATTTCTTTCCTATTTTTACTACAATTCCCTGGTAATTTTTTCGATTTTATTATTATTTTATTATTATATTACACTAAATCGTATACTTTATTTATTTAAACTTTATTCTTATTGCATCTTTCTTTTTTTGAGGGGGTGGATAATCCTTTTATTATTATTAAAAATTTTCTTTTTTTTTTTGGATATGTTCCCTAAGTAGATTATCGTGAGTGAGCCGCACATACTTTGTGGCGGGCTAAACTAAAAAAAAGACTATTTTGATAACTATTCAATGATGACCTTCCATGGATTCACCTATATAAGCCGCAGCTAAAGTAGCAAAAATAAGAGCTTGAATACCGCTTGTAAATAATCCCAGGAACATAACAGGTATAGGAACTACTAAAGGTACTAACGAAACAAGAACAACAACTACTAATTCATCAGCTAATATATTTCCGAAAAGTCGAAAACTAAGTGATAAGGGTTTTGTGAAATCTTCTAAGATGTTAATCGGTAAAAGGATTGGAGTTGGTTGGATGTATTTACCAAAATAAGCCAATCCTTTTTTTGAAATACCCGCATAGAAATATGCTACTGACGTAAGTAAAGCTAGTGCAACAGTAGTATTTATATCATTTGTGGGTGCTGCTAACTCTCCATGAGGTAACTTTATAATTTTCCAAGGCAAAAGAGCCCCTGACCAATTCGAAACAAAAATAAATAGAAACAGAGTTCCAATAAATGGAACCCACGGACCATATTCTTCTCCAATCTGAGTTTTGCTCACGTCTCGAATGAATTCAAGGACATATTCAAAGAAATTCTGACCGGAAGTGGGAATAGTTTGCGGATTTCGAACAACTAGAATGGTAGAAACTAATAAGATAGCCATTACAACCCAAGAGGTAATAAGTACTTGGGCATGCACTTGGAAATCTCCTATTTGCCAATAGAGATGTTGACCTACTTCCACAGCCGATATATCGTACAATCCGTTTAATGTGTTGATGGAACATAATAGAACATTCATATTGCCCGGCCCTCTAAAAGAAAAAAAATATAACTTGAAAGGGAATTATTTTGATTCAACCATTTCCTTTTTTACTTAATCTACTTTCATTTTCGATTTTGAATACCTACTCTAATCACATAATATTTCTGTTTGTTTTGTTTATCTTTTTACACAATTTTCTAATTGTATAATAAACGATTCCAAAAATCTATGAATCCCCCCAACCAAATCAAACAATTTCTTTATCTTATTATTAATCAATAATTTCGTATATAGCTAGAATGACCCTCACAAATTGCAAATACTAATTTGTTAAGAATTAATCGGATTGAAGCTATAGCATCATCATTAGCTGGAATCGAAATATCTGCGAGATCCGGGTCACAATTTGTATCGATTAAACAAATCGTTGGAATTCCCAAAGTCATACATTCTCGAAGAGCCTTATATTCTTCTTGCTGATCAACGATTATTACAATATCGGGTAACCTCGACATATATTTAATCCCGCCCAGATATGTTTCCAAGTGAGATAATTGTCTCTTCAACATAGCGGCATCTCTTTTTGGAAGACTGTTGAGTTTACCTGTCCTTTGCTCCGTTCTCAAGTCCCTGAACTTACGAAGTCTCGTTTCTGTAGTATGCCAATTCGTTAACATACCGCCGAGCCATTTTTTATTAACATAATGACATCGAGCTCTTAGTGCAGCCCCTTTTACTAAATCGGCTGCTTTTTTTTTTGTACCAACAATTAAGAATTGTTTTCCTCTGCTTGCAGCATCAAAAACCAAATCACAAGCTTCTGATAAAAAACGAGCAGTTCGAGTAAGATTTATAATATGAATACCCTTACGCTTTGCGGATATATAAGGGGCCATTCGAGGATTCCATTTCCTCGTACCATGGCCAAAATGAACTCCTGCTTCCATCATCTCTTCAAAAGTTATGTTCCAATATCTTTTTGTCATTTATCCCCACACTTAAAAAAAAAAAAATTGAAAAAAAAAAGAGACCTGGTATTCTGAAATAGAAATAAAAAATTGTTCCGATGGAACCTTCTCTTTTATCGAAGATTGGCCGTTAATACATAATCAGGCCATTCATTTGTCTTCTATTTATTATTATTATTTATTATTTTTATTATACTTTATTACCAAATTACCAAATCAAATGACTGCATTTAAAGGGATGAATCTAATCTGCTTTTAGGAATCATTAAATACTAGATTTCTGATGTATCACATAAATTCTTTGAAATGAAAAAATCAAATAATTTTCTGTGATGGAACAAAATATTTCGAATTTCTACCTCGAAAAAATTATTTTGTTTTTCCAAGGTAATCTTGTTATGTTGCCTTGACCGTGAACGGTGCATTATTCTTTTGAATCCGGTACCAACGGGTATCATTCCCCCTAAAACAACATTCTCTTTCAGACCTTTCAACCAATCGATACGACCCCGAAGAGCGGCTTTTGCTAAAACTCTGGCAGTTTCTTGAAAACTCGCTTCGGATATGAAACTTTGAGTATTCAGAGATGTTTTTGTTATTCCCAATAATAGAGCTCGGTAACAAATAGCTTCTTCCAAGGCGCGCCCTGTTCGTTCGGCCCGCAATAATCCAATTAGTTCGCCAGGCAAAAATACATTAGACATTCCATCTTCTGAAACCAAGACTTTTGATGTTATTTGACGCACAATAATTTCTATATGTCTATTATGGATGTGTACTCCCTGGGATCGATAAACCTTTTGTATTTTATTAACCAAAGAAATACGACTTTGCGCTATAGTTAGCTCAGCACCAATCAAGAATCCCCAAGGAATGCCGAGAATTCTTGTTATACACTCGTTCCAAGCATCAATTCTCTTTTCTAGGTTCATCGATATTGAATCAATTGAACGTACTTCTAATATCTGTTCCACTTTTGGAAGACCCTGTGTTATATCACCGGATCTCGATTTTTCATATATAAATGTAACCAATATATCTCCTTCAAAAAGGATTTCTCCATAATGGCCATGAATAGTTGCTCCAGGAGTCGCCAAATAAGGGTTAGCCGATCTGATTATTACAGAATCCATTTGAACAGTTAGAACTTGACCCGATTTTAGTTTTAGGTGTGGTCCATTTTTCGTTTGAGCTATACAGATATTTTCACAAATAAATTGCCCAAGACTAATTATTGTAAACGTTTTTTCACAAGAATTATGATTGAGAAAATACCAATTCAAATGGAATGGGTTTAAAACGATGTTATTGTATAGATCGGGTTTATAAATTTTTTCGTTTTCGTCCATTAAATAATATTTAATTACTTGAAAAGTTTCCTTTAATTTGTCAAGTTGCAAATTTTTTAAATTTTTAGTTATTGAGATCTGATTATGAGTTATTAAACGGTAAAATGAATAAAAATTTGAAATTGGAAGGGCTATGCCTAAAGGGCCTAACGAATTCTGAATTGGAATTATAGGATCTTTTTTAAATTTATTAATTCCTTTTTTTATCTCATTGTGATATTTTACGTTGTTGAATGATCTCGTTTGAAAACAATTAGATGATGACAAAATTATCAAAGATTGGCACTCCTTATTTCTATTCAACAACATACGAATAGTTCCGTGATTTTGACTAAGTGATTGTTGAATTTTTGCCTTGGAATGAATAGAATAAAATGGATTTATATTGATCCGATCCGATTCATTATCCGAGATCAATCCTGAGCCGGATGGGTCCTTCCTTTTTCTTATATACGAAGTATGAGATTTCACTAAGTCAATTCTGAGGAAATACTCAATCAAACCATTTGTACTTACTTCAACAAAGGAAGCGAGGGCCTCTTCAATAGACGAACTTTTTTTGTCTTGATCCCAATTCAAGACTAAACAAGTCCGAACTAATTGAATCCTTGTATCGGAAATTCCCCGAATGGATTTTCCATTTCCATAAAGAATATAATTGAGAACTTTAAGTTCCAGATTATCCCTTTCCTGGAACAGATCTTGAGGAAAAAGTTTTACAAAATTGATACTGTCCGGTATTTCATATAGAATGACAGGCCGAACCAAAACAAAATACTTTTTCTTGGTAGTTGCGATCCATTGGACATAGATCCAATTTTTCATTTTTTTTGATTGCTTCCGATTTTTTTTTTTTACCGTTCCGGGTGGTATCAAGATGGCACTGTGTCGGGATATCTTATCCATCTCTCCGGGAAAATGGATATCTCCAGAAAATATTTTTAATTCAATCTTTTTTTTTTTCTTTTCCAATCGGACCAATCCGCCTACTCTACTTCTTATATTTAAAGTGATTGGTGTGTCTATTCCAATGATACTATTATTCCGTACCATTATGGAGGAAGATTCGGGTAAAATATGCACTTCTTCGGGAATAAAAAAAAATCGATCTACTTTGATTTGGCATTTTGGCTTTAATTCTTTGATTCCTCGATACTCAATTAAATCTTCTTTTTGAAAAATGGAATGAATTCCTATAGTTCTATATTTAGTAATTCCCGAACTCTGTCTTCTGTATTGAGGATCATCGAAATAAGCAAAAATACTATTTCTATGAAAAATACCATTGATAGGTATTTCAATCGAGACACCGGACGGGGACATTAGTTCGTTCTTTCGTTCTTGAATCGATTGTAATGGAAATGGAATAATGAATCTATTTCTTCGCCTTTTTGCCAATAAATCTGAAGTATCGTGAAAAATAGCAGGATACATAAAATGACAATGATCCTTGATTTGATTAAATATTGAATAATTGGTAATCCTACTTTCTTTTGTACCAAAAGTATTGAAACTTAATAATTTATGTTTTACTTGATCATTACTTACTAAAAGGTTAGAAATATTTCTTTTTCCGGTAGAAAGAGAATGAATGTTAATTTGATCTTGATCCCTGCGAAGTAAAAAATCGATTGCATCATACCTGCATGACTTTCCTGATAATATCCATAAATGACTTGTTTTTGGTAAGATATGTACATTACTATACATAAATTCTGATGCATGGTACACATCGGTACTCCAATGCATTTCCCCTTCTGAATCAGAATAAATATGTTTTCGAACCCTTTCTTTCAAATTAAAAGTATATGTTCCCGCGCGGATCTCAGCAATCACTTGTTCCGATTTTACATATTGATCATTTTGAACTAATAGAAAACTTTTGGGTGGAATAATCACGTTATGTATAATATCGTCACTTTCAATAGTTACATACAAATCTATATTACATAGAAAAGCAGGATATCCATGACGTGTACGTGTAGGGTGAACTAAATCCTCATTAAATTTTATTTTTCCATTCGAGGGGGCTCGAACATATTCTGCAGTACCCCCTGTGAATACTCCACCAGTATGAAAAGTTCTTAATGTTAGTTGAGTGCCCGGTTCTCCAATAGATTGACCAGCAATAATACCTACAGCTTCTCCCAATTCTACCAGGTCCCCATGAATAGGACTCCGACCATAACACAATCGGCAGATCCAAGACGTATTCCTACAGGTAAAGGGGGTTCGAATAAATATTGCTTGTGTTTGAAAAGTTCTCAATCGATTGATAAGTCCAATTCCAATATCTTGATTTCTAACGACAATGCATCGTGAACCTATATATATATCGTCTGCTAATACACGACCAATTAATGTTTGTATCAAAAGTCTTTCCGGCATCATTCCATTCTGGGTATTCACAGAAATACCTCGAATGGTACCGCAATCTGTTCGACGTACAACAATGTGTTGAACCACTTCAACAAGTCTACGTGTAAGATATCCAGCATCTGATGTTCGTACAGCAGTATCTACAACTCCCTTACGGGCTCCGTAGCAAGAAATAATATATTCTGTCAAAGACAGTCCTTCACGTAAATTGCTTTGAATGGGTAAATCAATCA